GAGTGGTTCAAGGCGTAGCATTGGAACTGCTATGTAGACTTTTGTTTACCGAGGGTTCGAATCCCTCTCTTTCCGTACCTTCACCTAATTCACCAACGTTACCAACCGCAATGTATCAAATAACAATTGATACCATTATTCCAACAGTAAGACCTTTATTTGATAGAGATTCTTCCTAATTACTGTGGTATGGAAAATGCCGGAAAGAGTGGAAAAGAATGAAAATCTCACTGCTGATCCATTTGTGATACGTGAGTGGGAGAAAAATCCGGATCAAACCCCTTATTTACTTGACTTTGGCGAAAAAGGGGGGGCAAAATTGCCCGAAGCTTTGTTATTTTAGTTAGGTTCAAGTCTGACGAGAATAATATTCTACGACTAGCAACTCATTGATTTTCAAACCGATCCATTTACTATCTATTATTTGATTTACTAATCCTTTATATTGGGATGAGTGAAAAGTCAAATGTTTTGCCAATTCCTCGTGGGGGGATGAATCAATATAATTTTGAATCAAAGCTCTGGATCTTTGTTCATCTCTCGTAGTAATAATATCTCGGGGTTTGCAGCGATAACTTGGGATATTTACTATACGACCATTAACTAAAATATGTCTATGGTTAACTAATTGCCTGGCTCCGGGAATGGTCGAAGCCATACCCAATCGAAAAAGGATGTTATCCAAACGCATCTCAAGTAGTTGTAGTAAAACCTGCCCTGTTGACCCTTTGGCTTTTCCAGCTATACGAACATATCTAAGCAATTGTCGCTCTGTCAGACCATAATGAAAACGCAATTTTTGTTTTTCTTCTAGACGAATACGATATTGAGATCTTTTCCCGGAACGCGATTGGTTTCTAAGATCACTTCCCGGTCTAGGTCTTTTACTAGTTAGTCCCGGTAAAGCTCCCAGACGACGTATTTTTTTGAAACGAGGCCCTCGGTAACGAGACATAAAGACTCCCCCCCCTTATTTTTTTATTTATTTTATTGAAATTTCATTTTACAGAATAAACCTAAGTCAGACTGAACTAAACGATAAACGAAGATAAATCTACTGAAGTACTACAAAGAAGAATGATGAATTGTATCAATATCCGGATTATTTTGTATATATAGGAAGTTAAGGATCCTTTTCTTGATTTGTTCTGTAGAGATTTCACTGCTCCAATCAGTTTTTTATTCATAGTTGTAAGTTCCCACGACATAATAGATCGGTGACCCGACATTTGTAAAAGAAAAAAGGGAGGAGTCTTTTCAATATTCCTTGATCTCAAGGAGACATTATCAATCATGGAAAAAATCGGACAAATAGAGAAAAGCCGGCTATCGGAATCGAACCGATGACCATCGCATTACAAATGCGATGCTCTAACCTCTGAGCTAAGCGGGCTCACATAACAGAAATAGTGCATAGGAATTCGGTAAACTACCGGAATCTTAACTATATAATAATTAATATTAATAGAATGAAGAATCGAATTCTATTCCATTAAAAATGATTAATTAATATCATAAGAATATTCTTATATATTAGAATATAACTATAACTATATAGAATTTTTATTGAAAATTCGAGTGATTTATATTATCATTCTATTAATTCTTATTATATTTTCTATTATTATTAGATTAGAAATTTTATTATTAGAAATTTCTATTTCTTTGATTTCGAATTTTTTTTCTTTAAATGCAAAATATTACATTTGAAATAATTATATATAACTATATCCATATTAGTTATAGCAGATTCTATTAATTCTAAATTCTATTAGATTAGAGCGGATCGGTCCTAAGGAAAGGATAAGATAAGAATGCAATTCAGATCATAATGAGACATTCCTCTGGTTTCATTCGGAAAGGGAGGAGATAGGACGAAAAAAAAAAAGAAGAATGAATATCGACCGTTCCAGTATTCCCAATCGCGCGGGAAAAATGAGAGGGAGAGAGACATGTATATGTGGGATATATCCATCCATATTGAATTGCAGATACATCAATGATAGAATCATTTCCGATTGGACCAAATACTGGCCCACCGATAGAGATGAAAGAAGATGGGTAAGAAATAGGAGCAGACACTTTTTCGATATAGGAATCGGTATCTAATGAATTCAAGGGTTCCAACATAAGAGGGGGGATCACAATGAGATCTCGGCCTCATAAGGGGGATATGGCGAAATTGGTAGACGCTACGGACTTGATTGGATTGAGCCTTGGTATGGAAACCTACTAAGTGGTAACTTCCAAATTCAGAGAAACCCTGGAATTAAAAATGGGTAATCCTGAGCCAAATCCTGTGTTCAAAAAACAAGGGTTCAGAAAGCGAGAATCAAAAAAGGATAGGTGCAGAGACTCAATGGAAGCTGTTCTAACAAATGGAGTTGACTGCATTGGTAGAGGAATCGAATCCTTCTATCGAAACTACAGAAAAGATGACCCTGTATACGTACGTATACATACTGAAATATCAAATAATTAATCACGACTCGAATCCTTA